AATACAAAAATGGAATTGGAAATATCGACAAATTTGTGCGGAGTCCAAAGAAACGAAAAAGGTGATCAACCGTTACAATTTTTTCTATCTAATTTGAATATCAGAATAGCAGATAGAGTGCATATTCAATAGGTCAGGTCCACTTACTTTTTTGTTTTTCATTTTTTGATTTCGAAACGATTAGATTGGAATAACTGAAAATCGGAATCGGATCGGAATGGAATATTTGGTCATTCAAGAGATGACTTCTCTTATCTTAGCATTATCATTATTCAGTAGAATGAATTTTGGTTCAACTTTAGAACTACTCGAATCCATTCTACTTCCTATAATATAGTTGGTTTGGTTCCTTTTTCCTTGCAAAATAGCAACAAGTAATATAGCTATTCTACGTTCAACTATGAATACTACGACTCAGTTTTTATTAAAAAAAGAAAAAGCCCCTTATCGGATTTGAACCGATGACTTACGCCTTACCATGGCGTTACTCTACCACTGAGTTAAAAGGGCCCTTTTAGTAAATCCCTGACTGTTTCATTATGTGGATAAGATATATATATATATGCATGTAGTACATACTAAGTTATTATAGACTATAACTATATAAGTATATAAGAAAGTAGACTCATACTGACTAGTGACTTCTTCCGGAATGAGAAGGTTGATTTAACTATCGAGTCTAGGATCAAATTATTTATTGATCTTTTTAAAATACTACTTCAATACATCAAGCCGACCCTAATTTCTTTTAGTAAATTGATACCCATCAGAAAAAATTCACTTGATACATGTACCTACCAATTCGACATAGATTCCAAGATATTTCATTTTCAAATGGGATGGAGAAGTTCGATTTGGCCACAGAAATTCTTAGATCAAAAAAAGAATTTCCGAAACTCCCTTAATCCTTCCTTCTTACTAGCTTTATCATCCCTGATTTCTTCTTGATTCATTTTCTGGTATAGATATTTCGTTTTTCTAGATTCTATACTTTCTTTTCTTTTTTTTTTTTTTATTCAAAAGTGAGTTATATAAGAAAGAAAAAAAATGAGTTTCTTTTTTTTTTCTTTTGCCTTTTCTTTTTTATTTGAAAAGAAAATGGATTTTTATATTGAATCGAGTGGAGGAAGAATTCAAGGAATGCGTAATCAAAAAGAATCATGACAGGCGGAAAGATCCTTTGGGTCGAATTCGATTCTTACAGAATATTGACAATTTCAAAAAACGGATCATACTATGATCATAGTATGATGGCGGTTGGACACGTATGCCCCCATCGTCTAGTGGTTCAGGACATCTCTCTTTCAAGGAGGCAGCGGGGATTCGACTTCCCCTGGGGGTAGGTTACTACAAAAGAAAGTTAATCGTGCATTATCAATAAGCCTAAATTTGAATTCATTCTTCCTGGGTCGATGCCCGAGCGGTTAATGGGGACGGACTGTAAATTCGTTGGCAATATGTCTACGCTGGTTCAAATCCAGCTCGGCCCAAGAATTCGCTCATAGACCGTGAGATAAAAATATTTGTCCGCCAGAAGCGTCTGATATGTGGGAATAAAAGAGTCCAATTTTCTTTTCTATACCTATCTCTAGTTAAATTGTTTCCATGATTTTTTTGTTCCGAGAAATTGAATGATCTAGATTCATATCAAGAGCGGTAAGTATAAAGTCTAACGAAAAGAGAAATTTTTTTGTTTTTTATTTCTATTTTGAAATAAGGAAAGGATTACTAGTAATTAATGTAATTAGGGCCCTTCTCACTAACACTAAAGTACATAGCCATGTAGATCTCACTATATTACTTATGCCTCTGTTGCAACACGAAAATTTGGAATCGAAATGGGGTTGACTGAAATCCTAAAAAATGGATGTTGTATACCTCATTTCCATGGGATTGTAGTTCAATTGGTCAGAGCACCGCCCTGTCAAGGCGGAAGCTGCGGGTTCGAGCCCCGTCAGTCCCGACGGATCAAATAAATACACCCAAAAATCTAATTAATTCTAGTTACTCCGAAAAAACACTTTTGAGATTAAATCGCTCTCCTTTTCTTACTCCTATTTTGTGTATTCTCACTCACTAAGACTAACCAATTTCAATTCGAAAATCGATCTCATTCAAATTTGACACTGAACTTTGAATATATACTAGTACTAAATACAAGAAAAGAGGAAATGAAAAAAAGAAGGATAACGACCCCTTTTAGTGTTAATAGTGTTAGTGTTAATAATGAGGTAATGAATAATCTTTTTCCTTTGGATTCGAAAATGAAAGGTGCTAGCGAAAAGGGAATAGGGGCTAAAACGAAAGAATTTGATCGAAGATTAGATCATTTATACCGGAATTCTACTTTTTGATACTTTTTTCTTTTCTTACAATTTTTGTACAATAATACAAGAAAAAGGAAACATTAACACCTAAAAAAAGAGGAGTTTAGAACTTAAACCCTTACCCCTTTTTATTTTCTATTTTTCTATTTATTGTTATTGTTTTGTAGGATTTGTTTCCAATGGAAATGAAGGTGTACAAAAGGTCAGATGAGACTTCATCAGATAATTGTACAAGGAAAATGGTCGGTTATAGAAAGAAAAAGAAAGAAAAAAATGATGGATTCGAGCATGAATTCCATTTTGTTGAGTATGGATAAAAGATCTTTCTATGTTATACTATTCAATTCACGACGACGAATTTTTTTATAGCCCAGCTATTGTTATTCATAATATTGTATTCATGTGATTCAAGATTATCGAAATGTAATTTATCCCATTGAAATTACAGGCGAAAACTTTATCCTCTATGGGATTAAATCCCGAGTTATTACGAAGTAAAAAAACAATGAGATTATGGAAGTAAATATTCTCGCATTTATTGCTACTGCACTCTTCATTCTAGTTCCTACTGCTTTTTTACTTATCATATATGTAAAAACGGTCAGCCAAAATGATTAATCTGAATGAAACTTAACTTCTTAAGTGTTTATGAATGATTTCCGAAATCAAATAAAAAAATAAGGTAAGGCTACAATTAGTAATATTTTAGGAGATCTGATAATATGGTAGAAAGATTGATAGAGTTCTTTCTACCATACTATCTATTAGATTCGCGTTTTTGTAGTGTATAAAGTTTTACTGGCTAAAGATACAGCAGGCTTAATATGAATCAATCTAGAATATCTATATTCATATATATCTATGAAGATCTATGAAGATAGAATGTATATAGGTCCCCTATTGCTATATTTTTTTGATTGATTTTTATGAATTCCGATCAACCCGAAATAGAAATAATAGAAATGCAACTCTTACTTTTATGATTCGAATTCCGATATTTCTATGTGAAAAAATCATAAATCTCGAAAAAAGAAATAAAGGAGTATGGGCACCTATTAATAAAATAATTTTTTTAACATTCCAAAGCAGTACTTGATTGAGCCACTACCATAAGAGATGTTCCAGGAAATTCTTTCAAATTTCGAAAGGAAGGATTAAACCCTACTAAATTGTAACACTTGAATCGGGATATGAAATGAGTCACCAATTTCTATAATACAAAAAGAAAGTAAAGTAGTGAGTACACAATATGTGACTCGTCCGGGTCAATATTTTTTTGTGTGTCGTATCGTGTTGAATAACCACTATGTTCTTTCCTCTAGAAAGTACGTATTAATAAAAGCACTACTTTCTCTTAGGGAAAGAAATAACAAATAAAAAATGGGTTTGGTCTTGTATTTCTCATTGTCTCTATATAAAAATAAGTCTTATAATAAAGTCTGATAAAAGTCCGTTCGGCGAAATAGACAATTTAGGAAAAATTTACGTGGAATAAATTGTCGATTATCTAAAGCCCCTTCCAAAATACAAACATGTAAATAATTGAAATATCTGTTGGATTGACATTTTTTTTTTCGTTTTTTAATAGTTCAAAGAAACGAAAACACTTTCCAGAAAGATCTATAAAACAATTTCAAAAGTTTGATTCCTTACCTCAATTCCATTAATTAATAGTACTTCTAGAGTCCACTTCTTCCCCATACTACGAGTGAAAGAGAAAATGTAAAGACTACCATTAAAGCAGCCCAAGCAAGACTTACTATATCCATGTGAATTATGTCCCCTATCTCTATGAATATGAAGGATTTATTCCATTATTGTTCCCTAATAATAGTGAAATAGAGGGTGCATAGTCAAAAGTTGATTCTTACCCCAAACTTTTTTTTTTAATGAAACAATCAAAAAAATACGCTTAGAAGACGTTTTTCTATGATTTCTAAAAAATTGGGAAAGATTAAGCACAAGCAAAATATGCAGTGATTCCCGTGGACAGGGGAATACTTACTAATAGAACATGTAGTAATAATAAGACCCATTTTTTCTTTTGTTAAGCTTCCTAATTCATAAAAAGAAAAGGAATAATAACTAGATAACCAAGATAGATAATTATCTATCACATATCTATATTTTATCCCATATCCATTTTTTGTTCCTTTGCCATTTGATCTATTTTGTCTCTGTGAAAAAGATGGAGACAGTCTATTCTATTCTTGTCTTGAATTTCATAGGGATTATGAAAAAGAGGTTTTTTGTATTTAAATATAGAAAAAATTCTCCAATTAAATATTGAATTACATATTGATTGAATATCTGAGTACTCAGGTATTTTCGTAAGTTTGTAGACAAAATACCTTCTTCCTAGTATTACTAACTACTAATGAGTGAAACTGTCTTTCATTTAGAGACTCTGCCCATTCAGTAAATTTTTTATTAGTAGTGGAAGGGTTCTAAAGATTTTTTGATTCCCCGCTAATATGAAAATCTTTCTTTGAATCCTCGACACAAAAATGGATAGATCTTTCTATAACTTCCATATGCTTAGAATCAAGCACATATCAACAGGCCCTTTTCCACGCTTCTGCTCAGAAATAATTTGGTGAGTTATATTAGAAAAAGCAGAGGGATTTCGGGTCTGTTGTTGATCAGGCGACACCCAGATTTGAACCGGGGAAA